CTTTGTGAATCGAAAAAAGAATTAGACTAGATCCACATGAACCGCCTGATAATATCCATAAATGACTTGTTTTTGGTAAGAGATGGACATTACTATATGTAAATTCGGGTGCATGAGACACATCAGTACTCCAGTGCATTTCGCCCTCTGAGTCAGAATAAATATATTTTCTAACCCTCTCTTTAAAATGAAAAGTGTGTGTTCCCTCGCGAATCTCAGCAATCACTTGTTCTGATTCCACATATTGATCATTTTGAACTAAAAGAAAACTTTTTGGTGGAATAGTCACGCTATGTATAATATCTTCGCTCTCAATAATTACAGACAAGTCTATATAACATAGAAAGGCAGGATGCCCGTGACGTGTACGTGTAGGATGAACCAAATCCTCATTGAATTTTATTTTTCCATTATAAGGGGCTCGTACATGTTCGGCAGTACCTCCTGTAAATACTCCGCCGGTATGAAAAGTTCTTAATGTTAGTTGAGTCCCCGGTTCGCCAATAGATTGACCCGCGATAATACCTACAGCTTCCCCCAATTCAACTAGGTCACCATGAGTGGGACTCCGACCATAACATAATCGACAGATCCAAGATGTACTCCGACAAGTAAAGGGAGTTCGAATAGATATTGATTGTGTTCCAAAGGTTATTAATCGATTGACAAGTCCAATCCCAAGATCTTGATTTCGAAAGGCGACACATCGGGAACCTATATATATATCGTCTGCTAAGACACGACCAATTAATGTTTGGATAAAAATTCTTTCTGACATCATCCGATTTTTATTTCGAGGACTCACAGAAATCCCTCGGATAGTGCCACAATCTGTTCTACGTACAACAATATGTTGAACTACTTCAACAAGTCGACGCGTAAGATATCCAGCATCTGATGTGCGTACAGCAGTATCTACAACTCCTTTACGGGCTCCATAGCAAGAAATAATATATTCTGTTAAAGACAGTCCTTCGCGTAAATTGCTTTGAATAGGTAAATCAATCATTTGTCCTTGGGGATCCGACATTAATCCTCTCATACCTACTAATTGATGTACTTGAGATGCATTTCCCCTAGCTCCCGAAAAAGACATCATATGGACTGGATTGAAGGGGTCCGTCATCCTAAAATTAGGATTCATTTCTTGTCGCAAATATTCACTTGTAGCATACCATATCTCAATAGATTGGCGTAACTTTTCTACCGCATGTACATTCCCGTAATGATGGTGTTTTTCCAAAATCAAACTTTGTTGTTCAGCATCTTGGACAAGCCAGCCCTTAGAAGGTATCGTTAAAAGATCATCGATTCCTAATGAAATAGATGTAGCAGTGGCTTGCTGGAAACCCAGAGTCTTTACTTGATCTAGGATGTGTGATGTATATGCCATCCCGAAGTGATCTATTAATCGGCTAATAAGTCGTTTAATAGCAGTTCCATCTATCACTTTATTGTGAAATACCAGATTGGCCCGTTCCGCCATAAGTACCTCCATATTCTGCTGAATGGGATTCGACAATGAGTTTGAGTCAATGATTGCAAAACTTCCTTTTCTCGATCTTGATTTGCGTAGAATTTTAGGTCAGGAACTATGGTCCGAGTTGAATTGGAGAGGTCCGAATTCACACGGGTGTTCTAGAATTACTTTTTTTAATACCATATTATTAGGTATCATATGAACAGGCTTGAGAAAAACCTTGTATAGCTTCCTCGATTTCTCGATAAAAAGAAATATGACCAACTGTGGTTCGAATATATATACAAAAAGTTTCTTTTTTTACACTTCTTACTATTAGATAGTGTGCATAAATCTCATGATAGTTACCAAAAGATTCATAGTGAACTTCGATAGGAACTTCTCTTGAAGCAATAACGCGTTGATCTAATTGCCACCGAAGCCACAAAGGACTATCTAAATTGATTCTTTTCTGCCGATAAGCTCCAATTGCATCATAGGAATTGCAAAAAAGGGGTTCTTTCGTATACTTATAGTTTGTTTCGTAAATTCTTTCATTTTGATAGTTTTTTCGATTACATGGATTATATCTGTTTGCGCAAATACCTCGACGAGTGCCGCTCGTTAATACATAGAGTCCAATAAGCATATCTTGAGTCGGTACAGAAATGGGATCTCCAATAGCTGGAGATAAGAGATTCATATGAGAAAACATAAGTAAACGAGCCTCTGCTTGAGCCTCTAAAGATAAAGGCACATGAACAGCCATTTGATCCCCATCAAAGTCTGCATTGAACCCCTTACAAACTAATGGATGTAAACAAATAGTGCGTCCTTCCACTAAAATTGGTTGGAATGACTGTATGCCTAATCTATGTAGAGTAGGTGCTCTATTCAGCAATACGGGATGCCCCTGCATAACTTCTTGAAGAATTTCCCAGACAATCGGCTTTTTTTCACGAATTTGACTCTTAGCAACTCCTATGTTCGAAGCCAGGTGTTGTCTAATTAGACCACGAATTACAAATGTCTGGAAGAGCT